TTTATGAGGCACAAACGGGAGAATTTATCCTGGAAGCAGAAGAACTGCTGAAACTGCGCGAAACCATCACAAGAGTTTATGTACAAAGAACGGGCAAACCCCTATGGGTTGTATCCGAAGATATGGAAAGGGATGTTTTTATGTCAGCAACAGAAGCCCAAGCTCATGGAATTGTTGATCTTGTAGCGATTGAATAAAAAAAAATAGCAGTAAGTTTAAGCAAATCGCCACTTTGCGATTTTCTCTTCTTACTTATTACCGGGTTTAATAATATTCTATTCATCTATTAAATAGAGAAGTAATTCATAATCATCCGGTTAGGATCGATCTAAACCAGCCCATTTATTATGTATACGATTCAACATGCCAACTATTAAACAACTTATTAGAAACACAAGACAGCCAATCAGAAATGTCACGAAATCCCCCGCTCTTGGGGGATGTCCTCAGCGTCGAGGAACATGTACTAGGGTGTATGTGCGACTCGTTCAGATCACCATTGGTAGAAAAAAAAGGGAAAGAAATTTTCCAGTATCAATGATCAGTACTAGTGAATAGTATAAAATGGAAGGAAGAAGGTCGTTCACTATCTATATATCGAAAACTAAAAAAAAAGATCTATTCAATTCTTCTATTGTATATGAAATTTATGGTTTCCGATGAGAAAAAATTCCTCATTGGTAACAAATAGTTATTCATTAAGCGGGGAAATCCTATTTTCAAAGCCGAAATCTTATGCCTATACTCTTGCAAAAACGGACTAAGAGGGTCAGCTACCCCATCCAATTTTCATAATTAAATACCGTTACTGTATAGGTAGATCTCGTTGTGAAAGACCTATTACTAGATAATTCATAGGTAGAGCCGAAGAATGTAAACTGTACAACTTGCTAATAGCATTGATTAAATGAAGTAAGGGACTCCGGTATATATAGAGGACCTCACCGTTTAAGACATAACCATAGAAACGATGGAATCCACTATTTCGTTATTCATTTCTATTTATTACTTTTTTCTGTTTTTTGATACCTAGTATCAATACTCGTTTCGAGGTAAAATGACTATAAAAAAAGAAAAGACAAATCGTGGTCGGGAAGGTTATAGTAGCAAAAGCCATTGGAATTTTTATTTTATACATTGGAAGAATCCGTTTTGTTATTAATAAACTAGGAAAAGGGAAAAGAATAACTGAAAGAAAGGAAATCAATTAGTTATTCATGAAAGTTTCATTTATTCAATGACTAGAATTAGACGAGGATATATAGCTCGGAGACGTAGAACAAAAATTCGTTTATTTGCATCAAGCTTTCGGGGGGCTCGTTCAAGACTTACTCGAACAATTATTCAACAGAAAATAAGATCTTTGGTTTCGTCTCATCGAGATAGAGATAGGAAAAAGATAGATTTTCGTCGTTTGTGGATCACTCGGATAAATGCAGTAATTCGCGGGAATAGAGTATCCTATAGTTATAGTCGATTAATACACAATCTGTACAAGAGACAGTTGCTTCTTAATCGTAAAATACTTGCACAAATAGCTATATTAAATAGGAATTGTCTTTATATGATTTCTAATGAGATCAGATCATAAAATAAAAAAGGAAATTGTAAGGAATTTGTCAGAATATTTTAAATGGAGTTCGCTGGAGAATGAACTCCGGGAAGGTAGAGTAGAAATTAGTATGATAAAGAGAATATGATAAAGTCGTTCAAAATGAAATGAGCGAATATGTCCAATATCCAATAAAAAAAAGATTTCTTCTTCTTCCCCAATTTTTTTCTTACGATTTTTCGAACAAAATATCAATCTGTGTTTGAGTTCGGATTTTTATTTGGGTTCAATTGAGGAGTAAAGTAAGTCTACTTTTTTTTATTTATTTATGGTTCTAAGACCAGTAGCTCCGGCGGTCGACTCGCTTCTTTCAAATTGTTTCTCATTATTAAGAAAAGGTAACAAAGATAAAATACGAGCTTGTTTTATAGCAATAGTAATTAATCGTTGTTGTTTTAAGGTTAATCTATTTACCCGTCTAGATAATATTTTTCCTTGTTCACTAATAAATCGACTAATTAAACTCATGTTTCTATAATCAATTCGATCCCCCGATTGGATCGGGGGCAAACGCCTACGAAAAGATCGCTTGGATTTAAGAAAGAGTCGCTTGGATTTTTCCATGGTTTGTTTATTCCTTATCCTCAAAATCCTATTTCAATTTGATCCAAAAAGATTTCAAATTCAAAATATAGGATTTGATTTGGCTTTTTTTTAGTTAGTTATATTATGTTAACTAAAATGAAAATATATAGAATAATATGCTATATATAGAATATGTCCTTTTCGTGTTACTTGTAAGAGTGACACACAGGCACTTGATTCGAGTTATTTCTTTATCTCCCCGTGAATCGTATGTTTGTAACAATAGGGACAGAATTTTCTCAATTCCAATCGACTAGGCGTATTGTGTCGATTCTTTTGAGTAATATATCTGGAAACACCCCTTGATTCCTTATTAAGACCGTTTCTAACACAGTTGGTACATTCTAAAATAACCGTTACTCGGACATCTTTACCCTTGGCCATGAACCTCCTTTGCGTTTTTGATTCAACCAATTCTTCTACTTTCTGCGAAAAAAGAAATAAAAAAATAAGAAGTAAAACAACAAACTAATATTTAGGTATATTTTGAATCGAATTCGATTCAATGTACAGTATTTTATTAAAAGATCTTGTATGATCTTCTTGCCCTAGACACATTTCTGTTCTCACAATATTATTTCTAAATGGAATTGGAGAAAACCCGAATTTCGCCGAGGTTGAATCTACTTTTTTATTTCTCTTTCCTCCTTTCTTGATTATAGTTCTACTTAATATATTGTATCGAATTCGATTTTTTCTAAAAAAAAAAAGAGGGGGAGGGATTAGTCACAAATCTTTTGATTCTACCTCTAATCTTCTTCACCCCTTCCCATGTCAATAACTAGAATGAAAAAAAAGGGAATGTCAACGCATCCGGAAATAAACGATTGATCTCTATCAAAAGACCTGCTAAAGCCCCAAACCATAGAGTACTTAGTACCGGTGCCACGGAAAGATATGTTTTTAGATCTCGCATTTTAAATCCTCCTTCTTTATTCTTTTTATTTATTGTATTATTTATTGTAATGCCTAATGTTAATACATATATGATCCGATATAATATATATGTAAGTAGTTAAGGACCGCTTGTATTTGTACACGGAATTCCTAATTCCAATTGAAATCTACAATGATTCGGTAGATAAGATTTTTCTTTTCTTAAAACCGAAAAAGACGTCCCTTCCGACTGAGCATTCCCAAAAAATATTCCCTTTTTTAGTTATTTTTTACGATGGGTTTCATATTCATGTGTATATAAGCCTTCTACTATTATTATATGTTACATGAGAATAAAAAAAAGAAATGGCAAGATAACTTGGATATATCAATGGAGAAAATAAGGATTTTGAAAACAAGACAGGGATTCTATAAAATGACACTGTAGACCAATTGAAAGGGATGTAGCGCAGCTTGGTAGCGCGTTTGTTTTGGGTACAAAATGTCACGGGTTCAAATCCTGTCATCCCTACCTATTACTTCTCGTCTGAGCAGTAACGAGGGATTTATTGAAATCGATTAAAATCAGGCATACATAATCTTTTTTTATTATATCATATTCTATATGATAGTCTTATGCATACAAGATGTATTCGGGTTATAAAAAAAATCCTCTTCTTTTTTTTTTAGTTTTAGCTAGTGTGATAATGATAAGAAGATAAGAAAGCGCTCTTAGTTCAGTTCGGTAGAACGTGGGTCTCCAAAACCCGATGTCGTAGGTTCAAATCCTACAGAGCGTGATTCCATTCTTGGTTAGGTTAGTCCCAAAATTACAATTAAATAATTGACCAGTAATCTTAATTTGACCTCCTTTGGATTAAAGAAAAGAGGAGGTCAATTAAAAAAAAAAAGATGTTAATTAATTTAATCAAAGATCCAACTGATCACCACGTCTGTATTGTAAATATGCAGTTACAAATAATCCAGCTAAAGTAATAGGAATTAGACCTAAGACAATTCCAAATAGAAAAACTTCAATCATTTCAATTTTTTTGAAAGGGAAAAAGGAGAGGTAATATCTATCCCTACATATTAATCCGCATTGCTCATGAATCTCAATGACCACTAATTGGAAATTGACTCTCTAAGGAAATATAGAGTCTATCAATACCACAGAAAGATTTCTTTTTATGCGTTGTGTTCATTCAATTAATTTCAAATAAGTCGTATCTTGGTCAGACCAATAAAGAGAGCTGAGGTTATAGTTAAAGCTGCTAGTAGAAAACCGAAATAACTAGTTATAGTAAGCATGAAGATGAAGGAGCTAAATGAAATGTGTTCTTTTTATACATATGTTTAGAAAGCACTTCCCTAAATTTCAATATACGAAGATAAGCAAAAATACCAATTCAAATGAAAGAATAAGTTCAATTGATAGTTGTTAATTCATCAATCATTATAGACGGGATTAACAAAAACATAGAGTAAGGGAGGTAGAAAAAGAGATCAATTAATCATTTGTAATGTCTACCTATCCCTTAATTTCGAATCAAGTGATTCATTAGATAATTCTTGAGTAGACTAATATTAAAATAATAAAATAGTAAGAAATTCGAATCCATATAGAACAAAATTTGAAAATCATTTATCTTTTCTTTTGATCTTTTTTTTTAATCGTATCGAATCTATTTTTCGATTTTAGAATAAAGAGTGACCTTATAACAATAACACCTTTTTTTCTTGTCATTTGAGATATTATGTGAATGAATCTACTCCTGAATTTAATGAGTAAAAATGAAAATAAATAAAGTAAAAATAACAAAGGTATCGTACAACTGATCAAATCACTCACGAAAATCAAATCTTTATTTTTGTCCAACTCGATTCTAAGACTAGTAATTCCTATAATTTTTTCTTTCTTTTCTAG